ATTTCCAGGAGTAAGCGCTATGGCTTGTTTCCAATACTCAGCGGCTTGATCGAACCACGCCTCTGCAATTTCGGAATCTCCCTGACGAATGGCCTGTTCTCCTCGGTCGGAATAGGCGAGTAAATTCCTTTCCTTAGAACCGTACTTGAGAGTTTCCTACCTCATACGGCTCCGTAGTCAATTGTTTTGGTACCCCCCCCTTTTTTTTCTCGAGTTAACCAAAGGGGGTTAATTACATGAGTTTCGAATTTGAATTTTGATTTGATTAATAATCCGTTTTGTTTTATCTTTTCTCCCACCCTCAGAAGAATAAAGCGTAGGCATTCTACTATCATTAGAATTTTCTGAAAGGTAACTATCTCGCTTTCATATAGAAATAGATAAATTGTATATAGAATCTTTGAAAAAGACCCTTCCTCATAAGAAAGAAAGGACTTACTATCTTTGGGATCTGATGCTGCACCGCTGCTCAATACTTTAGGCGATCGCCTCTGTTACATAAGTTAATTCCTAAAGTATGTCTCATATTATGACATAAGACATAAGGAAGCAGTTCTTAGTGTATCGGCCAAAAATCTCGCTAATTGATCTTTACGGTACTTCCTCTATCAATTAGATCCTTTATCCATAGAATATAGTATATAAGCCTATTTTTTTTTCTTCCTATTTTGACTTCTATGAAGTTTCTTTCTTTGCTACAGCTGATAAAAATCGTTCTTTTTGACGATGTATATGTAGAAAGCCTATTTTTTTTTTTACTAGTGGATTTGGCTCTTTCTTTTTCTTTCTATAGTGGAGATAGTCGCACGTAATGACAGATCACGGCCATATTGTTAAAAGCTTGTGGTAAGAAAGGGTTTCGTTCTAGTGCCCGAAAATAATATTCCAAAGCTTTTGTGTGTTCTCCATTACTTGTGTGAATAAGGCCTATATTATAGAGTATATAACTTCGGTCATAGGGATCAATTTCTAGGCGCATAGCTTCATAATAATTCTGTAAAGCTTCCGCATAATTTCCTTCAGATTGGGCGGACATTCGTTACGGTCGTTATTCAATTTAAATTAAAGAATCTCCGTTCCAGAACCGTACGTGAGATTTTCATCTCATACGGCTCCTCCCTTATGTGCATAATGAGAATAATACAGTGAATCAAAAGGCAGTAAAATATTCTCATTATGAACTGAACGGGGCTAGTGTTTTTACAAGAAATCTCTAGCCAACCTTACTGCAAAAGATCTTTTCGTAACATCGAGCGCGTCAGTACTAGATAAAAATGTTAAGTTAACTCCAACAATTTCTTTGTCCTCAACGCCTCTTAATTTCTAGGAATTAGTCACTTCAACAGTCTTCGACGGTTATATGGGTATTCAAAGTACGAACGAGATGGATGCTTGTTGTCCCAACCATTGTTCTTAGTTTGATCCCAATAAAGAAAAGGGATAATTTATAACAAAGTTTTCGTGTTGTTGATTCCTAGACGTAGTGCTTCTTCCTCTATGCTGCCTATTTATATGGTACTAGTGGAGTTGGGTTAACCTGCAATACAGAACCATAGTTCTAGGTTCAACCTTTCGCTCAATGCTAGAATCGACAATTGAAGCATCTGAGGCTGCATTAATCGGGAATACACAACAGAAGGAATTGTTTTATTTATAAACTTCACCTTCACCAGGCGTAGAGTTATTTCAAATCTTTCTATCCCGACTAATCTTTTTTTTTTCCTCAGGCTTGATAGTGGTAAGTTAAGTAAAAAAAATAAAAAATCAAATCACACCATCTCGGTAATAGGTAAATGCCTCTTTTTCTCCTGAAGTTGTCGGAATTATTCGTAATAAGATATTGGCTACAATTGAAAAGGTCTTATCAATAAAATTTCCAGTTATCCGGGATCTAGGCATAGGTAGCACTCAATCCATTTTATAATTTATTTTTATTACCTCTCGTGAGAAAAACGACCCCACAAAAAAAGGAATTGTACAGTACAAAATAACATAAAAAGAGACTTGACTCAGAAAAAAAAACTTGACTCAGAAAAAAAAATAGAAACTAACTATAAAAAAAAAGAGAAAACTTTGAATTTTAATCAAATAAAAGTCGCTGGGGAATAAAGAGAATTTTTTTTTGAAAAATTCTTTGTTAAATTTGTTAAAAACAATAAAGATATATTCGTAGACAGCGCGCGCATCCCTTTCTGATAACTAGACCGGCTTAAATCAATGGATAGGGAGGACTCGAACGGGCGGTTTCTCTTTTTTTTTTTTCGTTTTTTTAGTTATAGTTAAAATTAGATTGTACATACCGCACCTATCCAATAATGTAATATGAATGACTCGCGATTTACTCGGTTTCTGGTCCAGAATCGTTATGTAGGAAAGATGGCCGAGTGGTTCAAGGCGTAGCATTGGAACTGCTATGTAGGCTTTTTTGTTTACCGAGGGTTCGAATCCCTCTCTTTCCGTACCTTCATCTAATTTATCAATGTTACTGACTGAAATATATCACATCACATAAGAATGGATACCTTTATTCCCACCTTTCCTATAAATAAAGTCTGTATTCCTCATTTCTGCGGTACAAAAAATACTGTAAAGAGTGGTCAAAGGATAAAAATATCTCTACCCCTAATATGATATATGATATATGAATGGGAGAAAAGCCCCCCCCCGCGCTTCTATTTACTTAGGAACCAGGGGGCAAAATTGTCCGAACCTTTATTTTATTATTTTATTATTTTAGATTATTTATTATTTTAGTTAGGTTTAAGTCTGACGAGAATAATATTCTACGACTAATAATTCATTTATTTTCAAGCCAATCCATTTACTATCTATTATTTGATTGATCAATCCTTTGTGTTGGAATGGTTGAAAAGTCAAATGTTTTGGCAATTCCTCCTGGGCGGATGAATCAAGATGGTTTTGAATCATAGCTCTAGATTTTTGTTCATCCTTAACTGTAATAATATCTCGAGGTTTGCAGCGATAACTTGGTATATCTACTATACGACCATTAACTAAAATATGTCTATGGTTAACTAATTGCCGGGCTCGAGGAATAGTTGACGCCATACCTAATCGAAAAAGGATGTTATCCAAACGCATTTCGATTAATTGTAGTAAAACCTGACCCGTTGACCCTTTTGCTTTTGCGGCGATACAAACGTATTTAAGTAATTGTCGTTCTGTAAGACCATAATGAAAACGCAATTTTTGTTTTTCTTCTAAACGAATACGATATTGAGATTTTTTACCGGAACGCGATTGATTTCTAAGATCGCTTACGGCTCTAGGCCTTTTACGAGTTAGCCCCGGCAAAGCCCCCAGACGGCGTATTTTTTTGAAACGAGGCCCTCGGTAACGTGACATAAAAACTCCTTATTTCCCTTATTTTATTGAAATTTCATATTAAAACTGAACTAAAGGATAAATATGATAAATGGGGGGCATGAAATATTATACTACAAAGACTAATGGGATGGATTCTCTCCCAGACTTTATTGTATATACAATAATAATGTTTTTCTGGAGAGCTTTCACTTTTCTATTCATAATGGAAAATTTCTCCCACATAATAATATAATCGGCGATTCTTAGAAAAAAGGGGAAGAAGCTTTTTCAATATTCTTTGATGTCAAAAAAACATTATCAATCAAGTAAAAAAATCAAACAAATAATGAAAAGCCAGCTATCGGAGTCGAACCGATGACCATCGCATTACAAATGCGATGCTCTAACCTCTGAGCTAAGCGGGCCTACATAAGAATAACAACCGAAATTGTACATGCGCGGGAATTTAGTAAACTACTCGAATCGTAGTTAGTTTTTTTTATTCTTAGTTATTCAAAATTAATATACATAATTAATATAGAATAGCAAAACAAAAAAGAAAAGAATCGACCGTTCGAGTATCTCAAATTGCATGAGAAAAATGAGAGGGGAAGAGGCGTATATAATAAATGTGGTATATATCTATATTGAATTGCGGATACAGAAATGCTAGAATCATTTCGGATTAGACCAAATAGGAGTCTCCGATCGAGATGAAAGAAAATAGACAAGAAATCAAATACAAATAGAAAGACTTTTCTAGGAATTCTTTTTTTTTAATAACTTCTACAGTTCCGATAGATTATAAATGAAAGAAAAAAAAAGAATAGCAGCATAATAAGATCGATCTTAATATAAAAGGGGGGGATATGGCGAAATTGGTAGACGCTACGGACTTAATTGGATTGAGCCTTAGTATGGAAACTTACTAAGTGATAACTTTCAAATTCAGAGAAACCCTGGAATTTAAAATGGGCAATCCTGAGCCAAATCCTGTTTTCCAAAAACAAAACAAGGTTCATACATATACATAAAGACGGAATAAAAAAAAGGATAGGTGCAGAGACTCAATGGAAGCTGTTCTAACAAATGGAGTTGACTACTTTGCTGTGCATTAGTAAAATCTTTTCGTCTAAACTTTAGAAAGGCTAACTTTATATACATATGTATGTGTACTAAAATACTATCTCAAATAATTAATCTCAAATAATTAATCGCAAATAATTAATGATGGCCTGAATCTGTATTTTTTTTTTAGTATTATTTCTATCTAATATTATTTATATCAAACTAATATTATTTATATCAAAATTGCAATAAAAAAAAAAAGAATTTTGTTTTGAACCGATTTCAAGTTGAAGAAAGAATCGAATATTAATTGATTAAATTATTCACTCCGTAGTCTGATAAATAACTGATTAATTGGACGAGAATAAAGATAGAGTCCGATTATACATGTCAATATCGACAACAAGGAAATTTATAGTAAGAGGAAAATCCGTCGACTTTAAAAATCGTGAGGGTTCAAGTCCCTCTATCCCCAAAAAAAGGCCTGCTCGACTCCCTAATTATTTATCCTATTTTTTCTTTTCGTTAACGGTCAAAACAAAATTCATTAAAAATGCATTATCTTTTTCATTCATTTGATTCCTTGATCCAAGTTTCATTTTTTC